GTCCCATGTCCATATTTTAATCATTATAAATGTTTATATTTTAATCATTATAAATGTTTATATTTTAATCATTATAAATGTTTATATTTTAATCATTATAAATGTTTATATTTTAATCATTATAAATGTTTATATTTTAATCATTATAAATGTTTATATTTTAATCATTATAAAGAAATTGCATGATTAGTTGAGTGTGAAATGTGTGGCACTCACAGCAAGACGAGGGGAAAACACAAAAATTAAGAACAAACTATGTGAGGTCTCCTGTTTTCGGGGGTTTTCAGGATCGTTAGACATCTCAGGAGTTTAGGGGGGTAGGGGGGTTTTCGCCCATAAACCCCTATTGAAACTATCTCAGTCATGTCGGGAGAAGAAATTTCACGTTATGCTCATGATATCTAAATATGCAAGTCTAGTGTAATGACTCCTAACATGGATAACATTTACCTGCCTCCTAAGGAGAGTTCGACCTTGTTAATCTGATCGCCTGCACTGTGAGATGTCAGATGAGATGATAAGAAGAAAAAAAGAACCAGCAACACTGTAGAGAGAGTGCTCGGCATGGGGGGTTATCTCATCCGATGGTCGCCACCATTAACTTATGTAAGTGTCGATGAAAGTGGGAGGAGTAATATCAATCAATGGCCCTGAAGTAGGAACCAAATGCCAGAAATAAATCACTAAGTATAACCCCCACGATACTTGTCCCTGACCTCAATAACCGTTATCACGATTTGTGCTGGTTGGTCGTCTCTAACTGCGCACGATTATTGTGTTGAAGAAATGAGGATGCGTGGTGTATATGGGGAAATCAATAGTTAATTGGGTGTTCTGTATTAGGGTCATGTAAGTATGAGTAATTATGGTGATGTATGAATGGTTAAAATCTGGTTATGGTGATAATACATAGGTATGTACTAAACCATGGTATATAGGACATACATGTTTACGGTGAAAGTACATATATGTGCCGTCACCATCAAAGAGTAGTTTAAGTTAGAATATCAGCTTTGGGAGTTGATGGTGGGGGTTAAAATCCTCCCTCTTTGAGCAGTAGGGGGGACTTTAACTCCCATCACCCGGCTTACAAGGCCGATGCTCTGTTTAAGCTACTAATGCATGTTCATCCCAGGGCTTTGTTCTCCAACCACCCAGCCAGGGGTATAAGAACCAGGAAGAGGGAAAAGTAGAGCAAGGAAGCGACCTGTCCAATAATGATGAAGGGGTGTTCGACGGGCATGCCGCCGATTCAGGTCAGGATGGCGACGTCTGCGACGAGGGTTCAGAATAAAAGCTGGCCGAGGGGGCGGAAAGTAAGGCTCCGCTGTTTGGATGTGTGAAGGATTGGTACCAGAAATAGTACTAGGATTGAGGCCAAAAGGGCGAGTACTCCGCCTAGTTTGTTGGGAATGGATCGTAGGATCGCATATGCAAACAGGAAGTATCACTCAGGCTTGATGTGGGGGGGGGTGACAAGGGGGTTGGCGGGAATAAAGTTGTCCGGGTCTCCCAGCAGGTTAGGGTTGAAGAGGGCTAAGGAGGTAAGGGCAGTGAGTATGGCTGCGAACCCCAGGAGATCTTTGTATGAGAAGTATGGGTGGAAAGAGATTTTATCCGTGTCCGAGTTTAATCCAATTGGGTTGTTAGACCCGGTTTCATGGAGGAATAGTAGGTGAAGAATTGTTATGGCTACGATGATGAATGGGAGGAGGAAGTGGAAGGCGAAAAATCGAGTGAGGGTGGCATTGTCTACTGAGAAGCCTCCTCAAATTCATTGAACAAGGGTGTCGCCTACGTAGGGGACAGCAGATAAGAGGTTAGTAATGACGGTAGCGCCTCAGAAGGACATTTGTCCTCAGGGCAGTACATAGCCCACGAAAGCTGTCATCATGACTAGGAGCAAAAGAATCACGCCGATGTTTCATGTCTCTTTATAGAGGTAGGAGCCGTAGTATAGTCCTCGTCCAATGTGCAGGTAGATGCAGATGAAGAAGAAAGATGCGCCGTTAGCATGCATGTTTCGAAGAAGCCAGCCGTAGTTGACATCTCGGCAAATGTGTGCGACAGATGAGAAGGCGGTGGCAATGTCTGAGGTGTAGTGTATGGCCAGAAACAGGCCAGTAAGAATCTGGGCGGCCAAACAAAGGCCAAGTAGAGAGCCAAAGTTCCACCACACTGAAATATTGGATGGGGTCGGGAGATCGACTAGTGCGTTATTAGCGATTTTTAGTAGCGGGTGGGTTTTTCGGAGACTTGTCATTTAGAGTTCTTGTAGTTAAACTATAACGGTGGTTCTTCAAGTCACTAGTCCTGGTTAAAGTCCTGGCGAGAACTATGACTTACATTATATCATCATTACTGGTTGGGCTGGTGCTAGGGTTAGTTGCTGTTGCTTCAAACCCCTCTCCTTACTTTGCAGCTCTTGGGCTGGTTGGTGTGGCGGGGGCTGGTTGCGGGGTGCTGGTGGGTCATGGGGCCCCCTTTTTATCCTTGGTTCTCTTTCTAATCTACCTGGGGGGAATGTTAGTGGTATTTGCGTATTCGGCGGCACTGGCCGCCAAGCCGTACCCTGAAAGTTTGGGTAGCCGGCCGGTGGCTTCGTCTATGGTGGGCTATCTGATGGGGGTTGGGTTGATCTCTACGTTTTTCTGGGGGGGGTGATACCAGGTTTCCTGGCTAACCGTCGAGGAGCTTGGGGAGTTTTGTATACATAGCGGGGACTCCGTCGGGGTGGCGATTGTGTATTGGTTTGGGGTGGGAATATTAGTAATTACTGCATGGGTTCTCTTACTCACGCTGTTTGTGGTACTAGAGTTGACACGAGGGTCGGGCCGAGGGGTACTTCGGGCAGTTTAAATTGTTAGGGAGAGAATGGCAAGTGTTAGCGTTAGTAGGAACAACACTAGGTATGTTTTGATAGCTCCGCGTTGGGCGTTACTGGCAGTTTTGGCGAGCTGGGTGTTCACCGAGGCGACAGCTTTTGGTCCGGACCGCTCTATTCAGGTTAGGTCAAGTAGTTGGGTGGCGACGGTTTGTCCCAGCGTTAGGTTTAGCTTTGGGGCCAGTCGGTGGGCGATTGTTGGAAAGAAGCCTAGTATGTTGGAGAAGTGGTGGGGGTGCAGCTTGGGTGTGTGGGAAAATTGCTTGTTGGTGAGGGAGGCGAGCTCTAGGGCTGTTAGAAGGCCCAGGGTAGTGACTAAGAGGGCGGCCAGCTTAATTAAGGGGGGCATTGACATAATTGGGGTTTTTAACAGGGGCAGGTTTGAGGTGATAAGTAGGCCGCCGAGGATGCTCCCTCAGGCAAGTCGTTTGATTGGGCTGATCACGGCCGGGTTGTTTTCGTTAATGGGGGAAAGTGGGGCAAAGCGGGGGTGGCCTAGGGACACAAAGAAGACCAGCCGAAGGCTGTAAACGGCTGTAAAAGAAGTGGCCAGTAGTGTCAGTGTAAGGGCTCAGGCGTTGACGTATGATGTGTTTAGTGCTTCGATGATTGCGTCCTTGGAAAAAAACCCTGCTAGAAAGGGGGTGCCGGTGAGGGCAAGACTGCCGATAGTAAGGGAGGAGGAGGTGAGGGGGGTGAGGTTGTGCATCCCACCCATCTTTCGGATATCCTGCTCGTCGTTTAGGCTATGGATAACTGAGCCTGAGCAGAGGAATAGTATTGCCTTGAAAAAGGCGTGGGTGCAGATGTGGAGGAATGCAAGTTGGGGCTGGTTTAGTCCGATGGTTACCATTATTAGTCCGAGTTGGCTGGATGTTGAGAAAGCAACGATCTTTTTAATATCGTTTTGGGTCAGGGCGCATGTGGCGGTGAATAGTGTGGTGAGGGCCCCTAAGCAGAGGCAGGTGGTGAGGGCGGTTTGGTTGTTCTCCATCAAAGGGCTGATTCGGATGAGCAGGAAGATGCCGGCGACAACTATAGTGCTAGAGTGAAGCAGGGCGGATACAGGGGTGGGGCCTTCTATGGCAGAGGGAAGTCAGGGGTGGAGGCCGAATTGGGCTGATTTTCCCGCGGCAGCAATGATAAAGCCAAGCAGTGGGAGTGTGAGGTCAGTGTCATCGGTGGCCGAAAACATCTGGTGTATTTCTCATGAGTTCAGGTTTGTGGCTAATCATGCTATGGCTAAGATTAGGCCAATGTCCCCGATTCGGTTGTAGAGTACCGCCTGAAGGGCTGCAGTGTTTGCGTCAGCTCGGCCGTGCCACCAGCCGATAAGGAGAAATGAGATAATGCCTACTCCTTCTCAGCCAAGAAAGAACTGAAACATGTTGTTGGCTGTTACTAAAATAAGCATAGCAATCAAGAAGGTGAGCATGTATATCGTAAATCGGTCAATTCGGGGGTCTGCTTTCATGTACCAAGATCCAAACTCTAAAATGTGGAAGGTGACATAGAGGGCGACGGGGACAAATACTGCCGTGAAGATATCAAATTTTAGGCTGACGTTGATGGTAAATGTGGGGTTGTCCAATCAGAGTCAGGAGTAAACGATTGTCTCAACGCCCTCGGAAATGTACACGAAAAGGGCGGCCAGGCTAATAATAAGTGCCAGTATCACTGTTTTCTTAGTTTGGTTAACCAATCAGCTTGGGTTCTTAGGTTGAGGGGCGAGGGCTTTAAGTAGCGCGGGTTGGGCGAGTAGTGTGAGGACAATTACGAAGGCTGTTGGCACGAAGGGGTATGCTTGAGGCATAGCTACTACTTGGATTTGCACCAAGAGATTCTGGTTCCTAAGACCAGCGGACGGCTGCTGTCCTTTAGAAGCTCTGGCCCAGTGTTCACTGGGGGTCTGGGGGGACTTATTTAAAAGGGGGGGAGTAGGGTGGCTAGTTAGCCTGCGGGGTGGGCGAGTACTGCGGAAAGCATTTTTAGGGTGGAGAAGGTCAATAAGGCTAATTAGGGCTGCTAGAAGCATTGCTCTTACTGTCTTTACCGCCTTTATTGTCCCCCCGGTTTTTTGATGGGGGGCTTGTGTTCTCAAGGAGGGGGGGGGAATCTTGAGCAGTGAGGGTTTAAGGATTATCATTGGGTACTGCTCGAAAGTTGAAAAGCGCTCGGGTTTTGGTGGGTGTGTGGCAGATTCTGTCGCGTGGCAGACTCCGGTGTAGAGGATCCGTAGATCAGGCCGAGAACTTTGTGTCAAGTCAGTTGGACAAACTTTAGGAGTTGGGTCATTTGTAGGTGGGGTAAGTCGAGCGATTAAAGACCTCAGAAACGAGGGTCAAAGAACTAATGTGATGGGGATCTTCAAGATGGTAAGGAGGATGTATGGGGCGGTCTTAGAGCTCTGAAGTAGTCCGCTGACAAAAGCCTTTGTTGAGAGGATCGCTGGGGTGCTTAGGATTTGCCCTGGCATAACGAGTGAGCTCTGGGGTCCAACCAGAGTTGCGAAAGTTAGCAGCTTTCGTTGCTTGCGAGCCTTTCTGGTGGGTAAGGGGGGTTCCACCCCTGTTTTCAGAATCACAATCTAATGTCTTTATTAAACTATACTCACAAGCAGTTCAACCCCAGATCAGCTCTGGTTTAAGGATTAGGAGGGTGAGGGGGAGGAAGTGAAGGGCTATTAGTAAGTGCTCCCGGGTGTGTGAGGGTGCCAGCGCGATGATGTGTAGTGGGGCGGGCCCCCGTTGGGTTATGAGGAATATATACAGAGAATAGGCTGCCGTAATGAAAGCCCCTGCCCCTGTTAGAGCAATTGTTCAGTTGGATCAGCCGAATAGAGAGGTTAAGATTATGATTTCTCCCGTTAAGTTAGGTAAGGGTGGGAGAGCTAAGTTGGCAAGACTGGCAATGAATCATCAGGATGTCATTAGTGGGAGGAGTGTTTGTATGCCCCGAGCCAAGAGTATTGTGCGGCTGTGTGTTCGTTCATAGTTCGTGTTTGCCAAGCAGAAGAGGGCTGAGGAGGTCAGGCCGTGTGCAATTATTAAGATTAATGCGCCTGTAAGTCCTCAGGGGGTTTGGATGAGAATGCCCCCTACTACCAAACCCATGTGGCTGACAGATGAGTAGGCAATGAGTGATTTGAGGTCTGTCTGTCGCAGGCAAATAGAGCCTGTTATGATGATGCCTCATAAAGCGAGAACGATAAAGGGGTAGCTTAACTCTTTGGTCAGGGGCTCTAGAATGTTAAGTATTCGTACCATGCCGTACCCGCCCAGCTTAAGTAAGACCGCTGCAAGTACCATGGAGCCCGCCACTGGGGCCTCTACGTGTGCCTTAGGTAGTCATAAGTGTGCTCCGTAAAGGGGCATTTTCACGAGGAAGGCTAGCAAGCAGCCCGCCCATCATAGTTTGTCCGAGTATGTGGTGAGGAGGGGGGAGTTTGAGTATTGGAGGGTCAGGAGGGAGAGGGACCCTGTTGTGTTTTGGAGTAGTAAAAGGGCCACGAGAAGGGGTAGTGATCCGGCCAGGGTGTAGAATAAGAAGTAGGTGCCTGCGTTAAGTCGTTCCGCCTGGTTTCCTCAGCGAGTGATGAGAATGAGGGTCGGGATAAGTGTAGCTTCAAATATAATGTAAAATATAATTACTTCTGTGGCGCCGAATGCTAAAATTAGGAAGAGTTGAAGGAAAGTGAGGAGTGTAATATAGATCCGCTGCCGATTTAGTGGTTCGGAGGTCATATGGTTCTGGCTAGCGAGGATTATTAGTGGTAGAAGTCAGCAGGTTAAGATAAGGAGGGGGGTGGAGATAGGGTCTGTGGCCATGTATGGGCTTAGAGATGATCAGCCCACTTCAGAGGAGTTCTTAAGTCAGGCCAAGCTAATTCCGGCGATTACAAGGCTGTGGGACAGTGCGGATGGTCAGATTCATTTAGTTGGGGCTAGTCAGGTCGTGGGAATAAGCATTAGTGAGGGGACTAATACCTTTAGCATTGTAGTAAGTTGAGGGCTTGTAGGCGGTCGGTGCCGTGGGTGCGGGTGGTGGCCACCAGTAGGGCTAAGCCCACTGCTGCTTCACAGGCTGAGAATGCCAGTAGCAGCATGGGGGAAGCTGAAAAGTTGGTGGTTGAAAGCTGCATGGCCCATACGGAGAGAGAAATAAATAAGGAGAGTATCATTGCCTCAAGACAGAGCAGGGCGGAGAGAAGGTGGGTTCGGTGAAATGCTAATCCCGCTAATCCGAGCATAAAGGTGGTTGAAAGGGTAAAATGGGTAGGGGTCATTAGGCTATCGTGGACCTGAACCATGAGTTTTTGAGCCGAAATCAAATGTTTTCTTTAAACTAATTACCTATTCAGCCCATTCAAGCCCCCCTTGTGATCACTCATAGACTAGGCCGAGGGTGAGCAGGACTAAGACTAAGGAAGCTCCGGAAAATGTCAGGAGGGGGGACTCTAAGTGGGCGCCCCAGGGGAGGGGCAAGAGAAGGGCAATTTCTAGGTCAAAGAGCAGGAAAAGAATGGCGACGAGGAAAAACCGCAGGGAGAAGGGCAGACGAGCTGAGCCAACCGGGTCAAATCCGCATTCGTATGGGGAAAGTTTTTCATAGTCAGGGGATGTGAAAGGGAGTCAGAATGAGATGGTTGCTAGCAAGGTGGATAGGACGGCTGTAGTGGAAATTACTGACAGGGTTAGGTTCATTATCTTTCCTTGGATTTTAACCAAGGCCGGGTGATTGGAAGTCACTTATACTAAGTTGTACTAGAAAGATTATGACCCTCATCAGTAAATTGAGATGTATAAGAAGAGTCAGACAACGTCGACAAAGTGCCAGTATCAGGCGGCAGCTTCAAAGCCAAAGTGGTGCTCTGAGGTGAAATGGTGTTGAAGTTGTCGGAGTAGGCAAACAGCCAAGAATGTAGAGCCGATAATAACGTGGAGGCCGTGGAAGCCTGTGGCCACGAAGAATGTTGAGCCATAAATTCCGTCTGCAATTGTAAAGGGAGCCTCGTAGTACTCCATGGCTTGTAGGAAGGTGAAGTAGAAGCCGAGTAAGATAGTTAGGAGCAGAGAGTGGATGGCTTGTCCCCGTTCGCCGGCTATGATACTGTGGTGGGCTCAGGTCACCGTAACCCCCGAAGCGAGCAAGACTGCTGTGTTGAGGAGGGGGACTCCAAAGGGATCAAGAGGGGTGATGCCAGTGGGGGGTCAACAGCCCCCTAACTCGGGAGTGGGGGCCAAGCTTGAGTGGTAGAAGGCTCAGAAAAAGCCCAGGAAGAAGAACACTTCTGAGGTGATAAAGAGGATTATTCCATATCGCAGGCCTTTCTGCACGGGGGGTGTATGGTGGCCTTGAAATGTCCCCTCTCGTACGATATCGCGTCATCACTGGTACATTGTGAGAAGTAGTAGGATTAGTCCTAAGGCTAGTAAGGTTGTAGAGTTGAAGTGGAATCAAATCGCGAGGCCTGATGTTAGAAGTAAAGCGGCGATTGCGCCTGTAAGCGGCCAAGGGCTGGGATCAACTATGTGGTATGCGTGTGCTTGGTGGGTCATTAGACGTTTTCTTGTAGGTAAAGGCTCAGAAGAAGTACAAGTACATAGGCCTGAATTATGGCCACAAGTACTTCTAATGAGGTGAGCAAGAATAGGAGGGAGGCCGTTAAAATTGCTACCGTTGGCATTAAGGGGAGTAAGACGAAAGTAGCGGTGGCAATTAGTTGGATGAGTAGGTGTCCGGCCGTTAGGTTGGCTGTGAGTCGAATGCCTAAGGCTAGGGGCCGGATGAAGAGGCTAATTGTTTCGATAATCACTAGTAGTGGGATTAGGGGGAGGGGCGTGCCCTCGGGAAGTAGGTGGCCTAAAGCGATAGTCGGCTGGTTTCGTAGGCCGATAATGACAGTGGCCAGTCAAAGGGGGACAGCTAGGCCCATGTTTAAGGACAGTTGCGTTGTGGGGGTGAAAGTATATGGGAGTAGGCCAAGCATATTGAGTGTGATAAGGTAGAGCATTAGTGAGGTGAGTATTAAGGCTCACTTGTGTCCGCCCAAGTTTAGGGGGGAGAGTACACTGTAGGTGGCGCGACTGATAAACCAGCTCTGCAGGGTTAGTAGGCGGTTGCTCAACCACTGGGGCGAGGGGGTTGGGAAAAGGAGGAGGGGCAGGGTTAGGGCTAAAGCTAGTAGGGGAATCCCCAAGAAGGTGGGGCTCTGAAACTGGTCGAAGAAGCTTAGTGTCAAGGTCAGATTCAGGGCAGGGGTTCTAGTGCCCCTGCGCTTTCGGGGTTTGGCTCATAGGGGAAGTTGTGAGTTAAGATTTTTGGTAGCAGAAGGGCTAGAAAAACTACTCAGGAGAAAATGAGAATATTGAGTCATGGCGAAGGATTTAGCTGAGGCATAATCATTAAGGGTGGTTGGGAGTCACCATTCTCTAGCTTAAAAGGCTAACGCTGAGGCCCTGTTTAGCTTCTTAACGACGAGTCTTGAAGTAGTGAGGAGGATCAGTTTTCAAAGTGTTTTATGGGGACGGCTTCCACCACGATGGGCATAAAGCTGTGGTTTGCACCGCAGATCTCAGAGCATTGGCCGTAATACACGCCTGGTCGAGATGCAATGAATGCTGTCTGATTCAGTCGCCCTGGCACGGCGTCTATTTTTATGCCTAGGGCTGGGACCGTTCATGAGTGGAGAACATCCTCGGCGGAAACTAGCAGCCGGATGGGGGACTCCATTGGGACGACCATTCGATGGTCTGTTTCCAGAAGTCGGAACCCCCCCGGGGTTAGGTCCGAAGTCGGAATTATGTTCGAGTCAAATCCAAGATCTTCGTAGTCAGTGTATTCGTAGCTTCAGTATCATTGGTGTCCCATAGCTTTAATAGTGAGGTGTGGGTCACTAACTTCGTCCATGAGGTAGAGGATTCGGAGCGAGGGGAGCGCGATTAAAACTAGGATAACAGCTGGGAGAATGGTTCAGATAATTTCGATTTCTTGAGAGTCAAGGATGTATTTGTTTGTCAGCTTGGTTGAGACCATGGCAACGATGATGTAGAGGACTAATGTGCTAATGAGAAAGACGATCATCAAAGCATGGTCGTGAAAGTGTAGTAACTCTTCTATAACTGGGGAAGCCGCGTCTTGAAATCCTAATTGGGAGGGATGTGCCATTGTCTGAGCAAGACACGTGGGGGTTCAACCCACAACATGGCCTTGACAAGGCAGTGTAATATCTGTTTTACTAGTGTCTTGATTAAGAAAGTGGCAGAGCGGTGATGTGACTGACTTGAAATCAGTGTATGGGGGTTCGACTCCTCCCTTTCTCGTATGTTCGTGTTGCACTCGTACGTATGCAGGCTCCTCAAACGTGTGGTGGGGGGGTGGGCAGCCATGTAATCACTCCACGTTTGTTGTGGTTAATTCAACTCAGAGAACTTCACGTTTAGCTGTGAAGGCCTCTCAGATGATGAATAAGAACATGATTACCGCTACTAGCGAAATCAGGGAGCCGACTGAGGAGACGGTGTTCCACAACGTGTAAGCATCAGGGTAGTCTGAGTAGCGTCGGGGTATGCCGGCTAACCCGAGGAAATGTTGAGGGAAGAATGTGAGGTTGACCCCCACAAACATAATTCCGAAGTGAATCTTAGTTCATGTGTCGTGAAGAGTGTAGCCTGAGAATAGTGGGAATCAGTGTACGAAAGCTGCGACAATGGCAAATACTGCTCCCATGGATAAGACGTAGTGGAAGTGGGCTACTACATAGTATGTGTCGTGGAGCACAATGTCTAGGGAGGAGTTGGCTAACACAATGCCTGTCAGGCCTCCAACTGTGAATAAGAAAATAAAGCCCAGTGCTCATAGAAGGGGGGTCTCTCATTTGATGGTCCCGCCGTGCAGAGTTGCTAGTCAGCTAAACACTTTTACACCCGTGGGAATTGCAATAATCATTGTGGCGGATGTAAAATATGCACGGGTATCTACATCCATGCCTACTGTAAATATGTGGTGGGCTCAGACGATAAAGCCGAGCAGACCGATGGCCATTATGGCTCAAACTATGCCCATATAGCCGAAGGGCTCTTGCTTACCTGAATAGTAGGCAACAATATGGGAGATTATCCCAAAGCCTGGAAGAATAAGAATGTAGACCTCCGGGTGTCCGAAAAATCAAAATAAGTGCTGGTAGAGGACGGGGTCGCCCCCCCCTGCGGGGTCAAAGAAGGTTGTGTTTAGGTTGCGGTCAGTTAAAAGTATGGTAATACCGGCAGCAAGGACAGGTAGAGAGAGTAGAAGGAGGACTGCTGTGATTAGGACTGATCATACGAATAGTGGCGTTTGGTATTGAGAGGTGGCAGGGGGTTTTATATTAATAATAGTTGTAATGAAGTTGATGGCCCCTAAAATTGACGACACCCCTGCTAGGTGAAGGGAGAAGATTGTTAGATCTACAGAGGCCCCAGCATGAGCTAAATTGCCCGACAGAGGCGGGTAAACTGTTCACCCAGTGCCCGCCCCGGCCTCTACCCCCGATGAGGCGAGGAGGAGGAGGAAAGAGGGGGGGAGTAGTCAGAAGCTTATATTATTCATGCGGGGAAAGGCCATATCAGGGGCACCGATTATTAGGGGGATTAATCAATTCCCAAATCCCCCAATCATAATGGGTATTACCATAAAGAAGATTATTACAAAGGCATGGGCTGTGACAATCACATTATAAATCTGGTCGTCACCCAAGAGGGCGCCTGGTTGGCTGAGCTCGGCGCGGATTAATAGGCTCAGGGCCGTGCCCACTATCCCAGCTCAGGCACCGAAAATTAAATATAGGGTACCGATGTCTTTGTGATTGGTTGAGAAAAGTCAACGTGTGGTTGCCACAGGTAAGATGGCTGAGTTAAGTGGTGGGTTGTAGCCCCATAAAGAGAGGTTCGAGTCCTCTTCTTATCAAGCCCTGAGGTGTATTACATATTAGATTGCAAATCTAGAGAAGTAGATTATCGTCTACCGGGGCTTTTTCGCCTAGCCCCGCCGCTGGGCGCCATAGATAGATGCTCGCTGGTTTGGGCGTTTAGCTGTTAACTAAAAGCTTGCAGGATCGAGGCCTGCCTATCTAGTAAGGCTTTAGCTTAATTAAAGTGTCTGCTTTGCATGCAGGAGATGTGGGGTAGTGTCTCGCAGGTCTTACAGGGGCTGGGAGGTTCTCACTCCCGCCTAAGGGCTTTGAAGGCCCTTAGTCTAATTGGTAGCCTAAGCCCCCTACCAGGTAAATAGTACTACTAGGGTGGGCGTCAGGGGGAGGAGGAGTACAGTTACTGTTGTGGAAAGGGCTAGGGGTAAGGTGGGGCGGGATGGGTGGAGGCGTCACGGGGTTGTGCCCATTAGGTTGTTAGGTGAAATTGTGAGGGCCATTGTATAGGAAAGGCGGAGGTAAAAGTAGAGGCTCAGGAGGGCGCTGAGTGCAGCGACAGTTGCAGTTATGGCTAAGCCTTGCTTTGTCAGCTCTTGGAGAATAAGCCACTTTGGCATGAAGCCGGTTAGGGGGGGAAGTCCTCCCAGGGAAAGTAGAATTAGGGGTGTGATGGAGGCGAGGGCGGGGGCTTTAGTCCACGAGGTAGCTAGAGTATTAATGTTTGTGGAGCCGGTTAGTTTAAATACGAGGAAGGTTGATAGTGTTATGGCCACATAAGTGAAAAGGGTCAAGAGGGTGAGGGGCGGCGAGAACTGTAGTACCAAGATCATTCAGCCTAGGTGAGCAATTGAGGAGTAGGCCAAGATCTTACGCAGTTGCGTTTGGTTTAAGCCGCCTCAGCCCCCAACCAGGGTGGAGGATAACCCCAGGAAGATGAGGATGGTGGGGTTAGTGGGTTGAAGTTGAAGAATGAGGGCAAGGGGGGCGAGTTTTTGCCAGGTGGAAAGAATTAGGCCGGTGGGGAGGTCGAGGCCTTGTAGTACCTCGGGGAGTCATGTGTGAAGGGGAGCTAACCCGAGCTTGAGGGCCAAGGCGGCGACGGCTATTGTTGTGGGGACCGGGTGGGATAACTGTTGGATGTCTCACTGCCCAGTTAACCAAGCATTTGTAATGCTCGCGAATAGCAGAACGGCCGCGGCCGTTGCTTGGGTCAAGAAGTATTTAGTTGTGGCTTCAACTGCTCGGGGGTGGTGGTGTTGTGCCATTAGTGGAAGGATGGCCAGGGTGTTCATCTCAATGCCTATTCAGGCGAACAGCCAGTGTGTGCTCGCGAAAGTAATTGTAGTGCCTAAACCTAGGGCTAGTAGTAGGGTCGAGAGGATGTAAGGGCTCATTAGTAGGGGAGGGATTCTAACCAACATGTCCGGGGTATGGGCCCGAAAGCTTAATTAGCTGACTCTACTAGAAAATGGTGTAGTGGAAGCACTAGGAGTTTTGATCTCCTCAGGTTGGGTTCAAATCCCCTTTTTCTAAGGAGTCGGGGGGACTTTAACCCCCGTAATTCACTCTATCAAAGTGGTCCTTTGTTCAGGCACGGCTCCGTCTATAGCTGAGGGGGTAGGCCCGCGAGTGCGATTGGGAGGGATAGGTGTCAAATAATGAGGGCGAGTGTTAGGGGGAGGAAGCTCTTTCAGATGAGGTGTATTAGTTGGTCGTAGCGGAAGCGGGGGTAGGAGGCCCGTACTCAGAGGAATACCACGGACAGGAGGGCTGCTTTAGTTATTAAGTTGGTTGTGGTCAACTCTGGTATTGTTGGCAAGTGGTATGCGCCCAGGAATAGGGTGGCGGATAGTGTGTTTATGAGAAGGATGTTGGAGTATTCCGCCAAGAAAAATAGGGCGAAGGGTCCTCCGGCGTATTCTACGTTGAATCCTGAGACTAGTTCTGACTCCCCCTCAGTCAAGTCAAAGGGGGCCCGGTTGGTTTCCGCCAAGGTCGAAATGTATCATATTGCGGTGAGGGGTCATGCTGGCAGAACTAGTCATGTGGCCTCTTGGGTGATGTTGAAGGTTTGTAAAGTAAAGCCTCCTGTGAGGATAATGGTTGCTAGCAGGATTAAGCCCAGGCTCACTTCGTAGGAGATGGTCTGGGCGACAGCTCGCAGTGCTCCGATTAGGGCGTATTTTGAGTTCGAGGCCCACCCTGACCCAAGGATGGAGTAGACTGCAAGGCTTGAGAGGGCCAGGATAAAAAGGATGCCGAGGCTTAAATCGACAACAGGGTACGGGAGGGGCATTGGGGCTCATAATGTGAGGGCAAGGGTTAGTGCTAGGACGGGTGTGGCTAAAAACAGGAGGGGAGAGGAAGTTGAGGGTTGCACCGGCTCTTTAATAAAGAGTTTTACCCCGTCAGCGATGGGCTGTAGTAGGCCGTAGGGGCCTACAACGTTAGGTCCTTTTCGTAGCTGTATATAACCTAAGACTTTTCGTTCGATTAGGGTCAAAAATGCCACGGCTAATAAGACGGGTACGATGAAGCTTAAGGGGTTGAGGATATAAACGGAAAATGTGGAGGCCATAGTTAGGGAGAGGAGTTGAACCTCTGTGGAAAGGGCTTAGGTCTTTTGCATTTGCCAGAGTCTGCCACCTTAACGTGCCATTGTCTCGGGCAGTAGGGGTGTGTCCTCTTGTCTAGTTCAGTTGCGTTCACTAGGTGAGGGTGAGGCGTATTACTAATATGGGCCCCGTCTTTTCGGTCCTTGCGTACTAGAGAAGACCACATCATAGATAGAAACTGACCTGGATTACTCCGGTCTGAACTCAGATCACGTAGGACTTTAATCGTTGAACAAACGAACCCTTAATAGCGGGTGCACCATTAGGATGTCCTGATCCAACATCGAGGTCGTAAACCCCCCCGTCGATAGGGACTCTAGAAGGGGATTGCGCTGTTATCCCTAGGGTAACTCGTTCCGTTGATCGGCTTTGCCGGATCTCTGTGGTCAGAAATTCTGTTAATTAGAGCGGGAGCTCTTAGTTTTAGAAGGTGTGTTTCCACTCCGCGTGGGGGTTTTTTATTTCCCCGTGGTCGCCCCAACCGAAGACACCTGAGCAGGGGGTATTTTGTTCCTACCTTGCATTAAGGGTTTTTAACATAGTCTGCTCGGGGGTCTAAAGCTCCATAGGGTCTTCTCGTCTTATGTTTATATCCCCGCTTCTTCACGGGGAGATCAATTTCATTGACTGGAAAGAGGAGACAGCTTAGCCCTCGTTTTGCCATTCATACAGGTCTCCATTTAAAAGACAAGTGATTACGCTACCTTCGCACGGTCAAAGTACCGCGGCCGTTAAACTAATAGTCACGGGGCAGGCGGGACCTCTTATTCTGTTAAGGCAAGAGGCGATGTTTTTGGTAAACAGGCGAGGCTATTTAGGATTTGCCGAGTTCCTTCTTTTCCTTTCAATCTTTCCATAAGGGCGCGCCAGTGTGGGATTAACGGTATTTTACAGGTGGTTTTCTAGTTTTCTTTATTTGACCTGGCTCCCTCTTTTTTTGGGGCCGTTTAATGTTCGGTGGGGGTTCGTTCCGGGGTACACCTGCGCTTAGGAGAGGGCTGGTACCCTCTGATTACTCATATTAGCATAATCGCCCCCATAAATTTTATGGGGAGGCCTAATACAACTGGGGGAATAAAATATTATTATCTTGATTTTAGACAATTTTTAATATTTGAGCTTTAACGCTTTCTGAGTAGGTGGCTGCTTTTAGGCCCACTTAAATATTTAGTCTTATATAAATTTTGATTTTTATCCGCCCATAAAAGTTGTATCTGTTTCAAAAGGGCTGTACCCCTTTTGACTAACTCTATAAACTTCTCTTTTCTTGATCAAAATTTTATGTGTGATTGGAAAAGTTTAGAGGCTGAACTTCTATTCAATTTTTAGGCAACCAGCTATAACAAGGTTCGGTAGGTCTGTCACCTCTACTCGAAGCTCTTCCCACTCTTTTGCCACAGAGACGGGTTAGCCCTAATAACAAGGCTGTCTTGGAGTAGCTCACCTGGTTTCGGGTTTTCAAACTAAAGGGCTTTTTGCTTGAGGAGCACTAGCTAAAACATGATGCAAAAGGTACGAGGGGAAGTCTCTGCTTTTTAGTGCTTAACTGGGTTGTTTCACTCCTCTTTCAGCGTTCCCTTGCGGTACTTGTTCTATTGCGCTCTCGTCCTTTTCTGTCGCCCATACTAAGGGGGAAAAATGGTTTGTTTGGGGGTTTTAGGGTCTTAGGGGGTAAATGATGTCTTTTGTTGTGGTTTGTCGTTAGGCTAGCTAGGGGGTATCAGGGCAGCCCGACTTGCACGGGCGACTCCTCAGTGTAAGGGAGGTGCTTTCCTGTCTTAGCTATGCTCTGGTTGACCAAGTGCACCTTCCGGTACACTTACCATGTTACGACTTGCCTCCCCTTTCTTTCGGTAGTGGTTTAGTTACTTAATAAGTCGCTTTGGGGAGAGTGACGGGCGGTGTGTGCGCGCTTTAGGGCCGGCTTCAGCACAACGCTCTATTTTGTACTTACTGCTAAATCCTCCTTCGGAAACACGTTTCAGTGTGTCGTTCGTATGCACTTCGTCAGGGAATGTAGCCCATTTCTTCCCCTTTCATTCGCTACACCTCGACCTGACGTTTTGGGGTATGCCAATTTCGCTTACTGCAAGGCCTTCACAGGGTAAGCTGACGACGGCGGTATATAGGCGGTGGTGACAAGAAAGGGTGAGGTTGAACGGGGGTCATCGGTTCCAGAACAGGCTCCTCTAGGTGGATCTTAAGCACCGCCAAGTCCTTTGGGTTTCAAGCTTGCGCCTGTAGTTCCCGGGCGGGTTATGTGGGTTATTCATTACCGTGGTTTACGGCCAGGCATAGTGGGGTATCTAATCCCAGTTTGTGTCCTAGCTTTCGTGGGATCAGATTTTGTAAAGTCACTTTCGTAGTTGAGTTTCCTTTCCTTCGGGTGTGTTGCACAACCTTGAAGGCGTTTAACTTTATTTGATTAAAATCATAACCACCCTTTACGCCGATGCATATCAACTCGGGCCTCTCGTATAACCGCGGTTGCTGGCACGAGTTTTACCGGCCCTCTAAACCTTAACTAAGTCAAGCTTTCGCTCATTGCTTAATGTTTATCACTGCTGGGGCCCCTTGGGGGTGTGGCGTTAGCAAGGTGTCGTGGGCTCGGGTAGAGTGCCTGATACCAACTCCTCGTTCCCAGGGGGAACATAGGGTGTCCTCACAGGGGCGCGGATACTTGCATGTGTAAGTTAGGTTAAAACTGATAGTAAAGCCAGGACCAAACTTTTGTGCCTACGGAGCTTTTCAGGGCCCATCTTAACTTCTTCAGGGTTATGCTTTGGTTAAGCTACGTGAGC